TATTAAAAACAAATCTTAATGATTCATTAGGTGGGATGGCGGAAGGAACCAAAAACCAATCCATTTATTCATTCTGAGGAATCATGTTCTGAGGAGTCATGGGCTAACCCTACATCTGAAATAGATAATGAAAGAGTAAATATTCGCCCGCGAAAATTTGGATTTTATTGGATTTCTAAATAGGGGCCAATCCGATATGGTAATAAAAGGAAAAACAAAAATAAAGATTCGTTAGAACCTTATAACATAAGAAAACAACATTATCTATTTATATCTAGATAACAAGAATTGTCTATAATAGAAAAAGAATATTTGTAACAAAGAATACTTGTTTAGTTATATATCAAAACAAGATATACAAATTTTCAATAAACCAATAGATTAGATGAAATCTCAAAAAGTCCCACCACGATTCGATATATTATTCATGAAATCCATGTATATTTATATTCTACTTTAATCGTTTCATTCGCGAGGAGCCGTATGAGGTGAAAATCTCATGTACGGTTCTGTAGTAGAGATGGAATTGAGAAAAAACCATCAACTATAACCCCCAAAAAACCAGATTCCGTAAACAACATAGAGGAAGAATGAAAGGAATATCCTCTCGGGGTAATCATATTTGCTTCGGTAGATATGCTATTCAAGCACTTGAACCCGCTTGGATCACATCTAGACAAATAGAAGCAGGGCGGCGAGCAATGTCACGAAATGCTCGCCGCGGTGGAAAAATCTGGGTACGCATATTTCCAGACAAGCCGGTTACAGTAAGACCTACAGAAACACGTATGGGGTCAGGAAAAGGATCTCCCGAATATTGGGTAGCTGTCGTTAAACCGGGTAGAATACTTTATGAAATGGGCGGAGTCACAGAAAATATAGCCAGAAAAGCTATTGCAATAGCAGCATCCAAAATGCCTATACGAACTCGATTCATTATTTCGGCATAATAATTAAAACCAAAGGAAAGAGGTCTTTGGGATGAAAAAAAAACAATTGCAATTGTAGGTTTCTTTTTTTTTTTTTGATACACAATATTTCTTTTTTTTTTTTTTTACTTCGCCCTTTGCACTGAAAGAACAGAGAAAAAAGAATGATATGATTCAACCTCAAACCCATTTGAATGTAGCCGATAACAGCGGGGCCCGCGAATTGATGTGTATTCGAATCATAGGAACTAGTAATCGACGATATGCCTATATTGGTGACGTTATTGTTGCTGTAATCAAGAAAGCAGTACCAAATACACCGTTAGAAAGATCAGAAGTGATCAGAGCTGTAATTGTACGTACTTGTAAAGAACTCAAACGTAACAACGGTATGATAATACAATATGATGATAATGCTGCAGTTGTCATTGATCAAGAAGGAAATCCAAAAGGAACTCGAATTTTTGGTGCGATCGCTCGGGAATTGAGACAGTTAAATTTCACTAAAATAGTTTCATTAGCACCCGAAGTATTATAAGACGAGACTATGATATATTTATAGTATTTGAATGAAATAGATTAATTCATAGATTGATTATGTGTCACGCATATACCTTTTCTTTTGTAATTATTATAAAAAAATTCAAAATAAATAAATATAAAAATCAATATAAATATGAAATATAAAAATCTAAATAAAAAATAGAATAATTAAAATATATTAATAAAAATAAAAATAATAATGAATTTTAATAATTAATAAAAGAGCATGTTGATTATATCAAAAGTCAAGGGCAACAATCATTTTAGTTTATCATGGGTAAGGACACCATTGCTGACATAATAACCTCTATACGAAATGCTGACATGAATAGAAAAGGGACGGTTCGAATACCATCTACTAACATCACCAAAAACATTGTTACAATACTTTTCCGAGAAGGTTTTATTGAAAACGTGAGAAAACATAGGGAAAGCAACAAATATTTTTTGGTTTTAACTCTACGGCATAGAAGAAATAGGAAAGGGTCATATAAAACTATTTTTAATTTAAAACGAATCAGTAGACCCGGTCTACGAATCTATTCTAATTATCAACGAATTCCTAGAATTTTAGGAGGGATGGGGATTGTAATTCTTTCTACTTCTCGAGGTATAATGACAGATCGAGAGGCTCGATTAGAAAGAATCGGCGGAGAAATTTTATGTTATATATGGTAATCTTTCTGATATACGAATTCTATGAGAAACTTACATACATTTTTGTGAAAAAGAAAAAAGAGAGAGAAAAAGCGGGTTTCTAATATCACTCCACATACATTAGTTAATACGGGAAAGGTTTTTTTTTTAACAGCAATAGAAATAAAATCAATAGAAATAAAATCATGAGTGTTTAATTACTGAATCACTTGCCAACGGTATGTTCCTGGTTCGTTCCTATAATGAAAATAAGATTCTAGATAATGAAAATATAGATTCTAGGTGGTCATGTTTCCGGAAAGATTCGACATAGTTTTATACGTATACTACCGGGAGATAAAGTAAAAAAAAGAAGTAAATAATTTTGATTC